CAAGAGAGTTTGATAAAACTCTTGGACTCCCGAATTTGGAGTATCCTACTTTCACGCAATTCACGGGGTTTAACAAGGAATCGATATTTCACGATCAATAATGTAGTATTCTTTGTAGTAGGGATCCTTCTATATCGTATTAACAATCGAAAGATGATCGAAAGAAAAAATTTCTATTTGACAGGACTTCTCCCTATACCTATGAATTCCATTGGACCTAGCAATGATGAGAGATTGGAAGACTCAAAAGATTCAACCAATATCAATAGGTTGATTGTCCCGCTCCTGTATCTTCCAAAAAGAAAAAATATATCTCAGAGATCTTTTTTCTCTGATAGATGGTCAGAACTTCATCTGGATTCAAATCCTACTGAGAGGTCCAGTAGAGATCCGAAATTGTTAAAGAAAGAAGAAGATGTTTCTTTTCTTTTTTCCAGGCGATCGGAAAATAAAGAAATAGAAAATATAGTCAAGATAAGTATGTATTTACAAAAGACTGTCTCAATTCATCCTATTTCATCCGATCCAGGATGTAATATGGTTACGAAGGATGAACTTGACAATTCTAATAAGATTTCCTTATTGAACAAAAACCCACTTTTTGGTTTATTGCATCTATTCCAGGACCGGAACAGGAGGGGATACATGTTACACCACTATTTGGAATCAGAAGAGAGATTTCACGAACTGGCGGATCTATTCAATCTATCAATAACCGAGCCGTATCTGGTGTATCATAAGCGATTTTCTTTTTCTATTGATTCTTTCAAATCGGATCCAAAACGATTCTTAAGTGAGGTATTCAGGAATGAATCAAAAAAGAAATCTTTATTGGTTCTACCTCCTCTTTTTTATGAAGAGAATGAATCTTTTTATCGAAGGATCATAAAAAAATGGGTCCGCACCTCTTGTGGGAATGATTTGGAAGATCCAAAACCAAAAATAGTGGTATTTACTAGTAACAACATAATGGAGGCAGTCTATCAATATAGATTGATCCAAAATCTGATTAAAATACAATATAGTATCTATGGGTACATAAGAAATGTATGGAATCGATTAATTAAAAAGAATAGATTCGATCGCAATTTCGAATATGGAATTCAAAGGTATCAAATAGAAAATGATACAATGAATCATAGAACTATAATGAAATACACGATCAACCAACATTTATCAAATTGGAAAAAGAGTCAGAAGAAAAGGTTCGATCCTCTTATTTGGATTTCTCGAACTGAGGGATCCGTGAATAGGGATCCTAATGCATATAGATACAAATGGTCCAATGGGACCGAGAATTTCCAGGAAAATTTGGACCATTTCATTTCCGAGCAGAATAGCCGTTTTCGAGTAGTGTTTGATCGATTACGTCTTACTAAATATTCAATTAATTGGTCTGAGGTTATCGACAAAAAAGATTTATCTAAGTCACTTTGTTTCTTTTTGTCCAAGTTTCTTCCCTTTTTGTCTAAATCACTTCCTTTTTTCTTTGTTAGTTTCGGGAGTATGCCCGTTCATAGGTCCCAGATCCACATCTATGAATTGAAAGGTCCGAATGATCCACTCTGTAATCAGTTGTTAGAATCAATAGGTCTTCAAATAGGTCATTTGAAAAAAAGTAAACCATTGGATGACTACCATACTTCCCAAAAATCGAAATTATTGATCAATGGAGGACCAATATCACCATTTTTGTTCAATAAGATACCAAATAGGATGACGGATTCCTATTTCTCAATGATATCCCACGGTCAAGACAATTGGTTGAATCCCGTGAAACCGTTTCATAGAAGTTCATTGATATCCTCTTTTTATAAAGCAAATCGACTGCGATTCTTGAATAATCCATATAATTTAGGCTTCCATTGTAACACAAGATTCTCTTTTTATGTGGAAAGGGCCTGTATCAATAATTATGATTTTATGTATGGACAATTCCTCAATATCTTGTTCAGTCGAAACAAAATATTTTCTTTGTGCGGCGGTCAAAAAAAACATGCTTTTTTGGAGAGGGATACTATTTCACCAATCGAATTACAGGTATCTAACATTTTAATACCTAAGGATTTTCCACAAAGTGGTCACGATAGAACTTTTTACTCGATCGCAGACATTTTGGGAACACCTCTAAAAGAGGAAGAAAGAGTCCATTTTGAAAGAATTGATTTTCAACCTCTTTCAGATATGAATCTACCTGATTCAGAAGGGAAGAACTTGGATAAGTATCTCAATTCCAACATGGGTTTGATTCAAACTCCATATTCTGAGAAATTTTTCCCATCCGAAAAGAGGAAAAAACGCAGTCCTTATGTAAAAAAATCCCTTGAGAAAAGGGAGATGTATAGAACCTTTCAAATAGATAGTTTTTTTGAAACTCTCTCAAAATTGAATAGATTCAAAAGATATATACCATGGTTACTTACCTCGACAGGGCACAAATATCTAAAATTGATATTTTTAGATACTTTTTCAGACCTAGTGCCGATACTAAGTAGCAGTAAAAAATTCCAAAAATTGATATCCATTTTTCATGATATTATGCATGGATCAGATATATTATGGAGAATTCTTCAGAAAAAATTGTGTCTTTCACAATGGAATCTGATAAGTGAGATTTCGAGTAAGTCTTTCCATAAACTTCTGCGCGAAGAAATTTTTCATCGAAATAATGAGTCACCATCGACACATCTGAGATCGCTAAATATTCAGGAGTTCCTCTATTCAATCCTTTTCCTTCTTCTTGTTACTGGATATCTCATTTTTACACATCTTCTCTTTGTTTCTCGATTGTATGGTGAGTTACAGACAGAGTTTCAACAGGTCAAATCTTTGATGATTCCATCATACATGATTGAGTTGCAAAAACTTCTGGATAGGTATCCTATATCGGGACTTAATTCTTTCTGGTTAAAGAATCTTTTTCTAGTTGCTATGGAACAATTAGGAAATTTTATAGAAGAAAGACGAGGTTCTGCTTCTGGCGGCAACATGCTATGGGGTGGTGGTGCCATTTATGAGGTCAAATCCATACGTTCTAAGAAGAAAGATTTTAATCTCATCGATCTCATAAGTATTATACCAAATCCCATGAATCAAATAGCTTTTTCGAGAAATACTAGACATCTAAGTCATACAAGTAAATCGATATATTCCTTGATAAGAAAAAGAAAAAACGTAAATAGTGATTGGATTGATGATAAAATAGAATCCTGGATCTCGAAGAGTGATTTGATTGCTGATAAAGAAAGAGAATTCTTGGTTCAGTTCTCTACCTTAACGACAGAAAAAGGGATTGATCAAATTCTATTGAGTCTGACTCATAGTGATCATTTATCAAAGAATAACTCTGGTTATCAAATGATTGAACAACCGGGAACAATTTACTTACGACATTTAATTGACATTCATAAAAAGGATCTAATGAATTATGAGTTCAATACATCCTGCTTAGCAGAAAGACGGATATTTCTTGCTCATTCTCAGGCAATCACTTATTCACAAACCCCGTGTGAGGTTAGTAGTTTTGATTTACCATCCCGTGGGAAACCCTTTTCGCTCCGCTTAGCGCTACCCCTAGGAGGGGGTATTTTAGTGATAGGTTCTATAGGAACTGGACGATCCTATTTGGTCAAATACCTAGCGAAAAACTCTTATGTTCCTTTCATTACAGTATTTCTGAACAAGTTCCTGGATAACCATCCTAAGGGTTTTAATATTGATGAGAATGATAGTGAAGAGACATTTTTTGATGATAGAGAGGGTACCATTTACAGTCTTTTACCTAGTAACGATAGTCGGGATAGTAACTATAGTTACGATAGTGATGATAGTGAGGATTTCGACCGTGACCTTGATAGGGAGCTCAAGTTTATAACTATGAAGGATGTGCTACCTAGCGATCTGATACCGGAAATAGACCGATTTTTAATCACCCTTCAATTCGAATTAGCAAAAGCAATGTCTCCTTGTATAATTTGGATTCCAAACATTCATGATCTGAATATGAATCAGTGCAATGACTTATCCCTCGGTCTATTAGTGAACTATCTCTCTAGGGATAGTGCTAGGGATAGTGAAAGATGTTCCACTAGAAATATTCTTGTTATTGCTTCGACTCATATTCCCCAAAAAGTAGATCCCGCTCTAATCGCTCCGAATAAATTAAATACATGCATTAAGGTACGAAGGCTTCTTATTCCACAACAACGAAAGCACTTGTTTACTCTTTCATATACAAGGGGATTTCACTTGGAAAAGAAAATGTTCCATACTAATGGATTTGGGTCCATAACGATGGGTTCCAACATACGAGATCTTGTAGCACTTACCAATGAGGCCCTATCAATTAGTATTATACAAAAGAAATCTATAATAGACACTAATATAATTAGATCTGCTCTTCATAAACAAACTTGGGATTTGCGATCTCAGATAAGATCAGTTCAGGATCATGGGATCCTTTTCTATCAGGTAGGAAGGGCTGTTTCACAAAATGTACTTCTAAGTAATTGCTCCGTTGATCCTATATCTATTTATATAAAGAAGAAATCATGTAACGAGGGAGATTCTTATTTATACAAATGGTACTACGAACTTGGAACAAGCATGAAGAAATTAACGATACTTCTTTATCTTTTAAGTTGTTCTGCCGGATCGGTCGCTCAAGACCTTTGGTCTCTACCGGAACCTAAGGAAAAAAATGGGATTACTTCTTATAGACTCATTGAGAATGATTCTGATCTACTTCATGGCCTATTAGAAGTAGAAGGTGCTCTGGTGGGATCCTCACGGACAGAAAAAGATTGCAGTCAGTTTGATAATGATCGAGTGACATTGTTTCTTCGGCCCGAACCAAGGAATCCCTTAAATATGATTAAAAAAGGATCTAATTCTATCGTTGATCAGAGATTTCTCTATGAAAAATCTGAATCAGAGTTTGAAGAAGGGGGAGGAGTCCTCGACCCCCAACAGATAGAGGAGGATTTATTCAATCACATAGT